TTTTATAATTTATATAAATAATAAAATAGTTAGGGTTTTTATAACATTTAATGTTTTTATTAATTAACTTAATTAATTTAAGCACATGAGATTTAATTTTTTTTCTATAATAAAAATTTAATATTTATATAATAATATAATTATATTTAAATAAATAAAATTATTATTTATATAAATATTTATATAAATAATAAAAATAGTGATTTATATATTTATAAATTAATTTATTAATTAATAGATCTATAGATAAAAAAATATAGCTGGTATATTGAAAGAATTAAAATAATTGATATATAAAAAATATAAAATAATGTATTGAAAATACTCTTCTTATTAATAAAGAGGTATATAATATAAAATAAATTAATTAAAAAAATCAAGATAAATTTATTTAAAATAATAAATTTAAGATTTTTATAATTTATATTACTTTTAAATATATAAATATTATAAATAAATAAATATATAATTATTTATTAATATAAATTATTTATATAATAATTTATTATTAAATAATAAATATTATTAAATATTAATAAAAAAGTATACTTAATAATATTTATTTGTTAAATAAAATATTATTTTTAAATATTTAATTCTATTTTTATAATTTATATTAAAAATTAATAGTGAAGTTCCTGAATTTAAGATTTTAAAATTTAATTTTTAAATTTTAAATTTTTTTAATTAATTTTCTTTATAAAAATTAAAGATTTTAAAATTTAATTTTTAAATTTTAAATTTTTTTAATTAATTTTCTTTATAAAAATTAAAGATTTTAAAATTTAATTTTTAAATTTTAAATTTTTTTAATTAATTTTCTTTATAAAAATTAAAGATTTTAAAATTTAATTTTTAAATTTTAATTTTTTTTTAATTAATTTTCTTTATAAAAATTAAAGATTTTAAAATTTAATTTTTAAATTTTAAATTTTTTTAATTAATTTTCTTTATAAAAATTAAAGATTTTAAAATTTAATTTTTAAATTTTAAATTTTTTTAATTAATTTTCTTTATAAAAATTAAAGATTTTAAAATTTAATTTTTAAATTTTAAATTTTTTTAATTAATTTTTTTATAAAAATTAAAGATTTTAAAATTTAATTTTTTTTTGTAAGAATTATTAAAATTAATTAATTGAGAATAATTTTTAATTTAATTTCTAATTAAAAATTTACTTAGGGGTAATGTAAATATTTGGTTTAATTAAGATTTTTAAAATAAAAGTTATTGTTTGATTTAGAGCAGATAGTCTCTTAATTTAATTGTTTAATTTATATTTATTAGTTGTTATATATTTGATTCTATAATTATTATTTTTATATTAAAAAGTTTTATTTTAGCTAAAAAATTTATTTTTTATATATTTTATATGTAAATTTTTGTAGGAATTAATTTATTTCTTAATGGTATAAATTTGTGTATATTCGCAGTATTTAATTTTAAATATTAAAGAAATTTAGATTTGGTAATAAAAAATAGTATAGGTTAATTTTGTGCCAGCATCCGCGGTTATACAAAATATACAAATAAATTTTTTTGTTTTATAGTTAAATTGGTTATTTTAAATTAAAGATTTATAAATAAGGTGAAATTTTTTATAAGTATAAATTTTTTTATTAATTAATTGAGGCTATTAGATTTAAATAATAAACTAGGATTAGATACCCTATTATTTTAAAATTAAAAATTTATTATTAGGTAGTAGTAGTTATGAGCTTGAAACTTAAAAAATTTGGCGGTATTTTAATCTAATTAGAGGAATCTGTTCCATAATCGATATACCACGATAAATTTTACATAGTTTAATTTAGTTTGTATATCGTCGTTATAAGAAAATTTTATAAGTATAATAATTTTCTAAAATTTTAATTTTATTTTATTTCAGATCAAGGTGCAGCTTATAATTATGAGGAAATGGATTACAATAAATTTATTTATATGAATAATAAGATGAATGTTTTATTTGAAGGTGGATTTAATAGTAAATTAAATAATATAGTTTAATTGATATTAGCTCTAAAATATGCACATATCGCCCGTCGCTCTCTTTCTTTAAAAAGAGATAAGTCGTAACAAAGTAGGTGTACTGGAAAGTGTACCTAGAATGATAACAAATTAGAACTTGGTTAGATAAGTATTTCATTTACATTGAAAAGGAGTTGTGCAATTCAATATGATTTGAAAATATTAGTTTATTTATTTTTTAGTTTTATTTAATTTTTAATAAAAATAATTTTAAAAATTTAATTTTTAGTATATTTTATAGAAAAAATAGTATTTATTATAAAGAAATAGTATTGTGAAAGAAAATTGAAATATTATGAAAATAATTTTATTTTAAAGAAATATTTATTTTATGTACCTTTTGTATCAGGGTTTATTAAATAAGTTTTATTTATTATAAATTTCTCGAATTTAAAAGATTTAATAAATTATAAAAGTTAATGTTGAATAATTATTTTTAATGATTTATTAGTAATGAAATGTTATTCGTTTTTAAATATATCTAGTTTTTTAAGAAATGAATTTAATTCATATATTTTTAATATAAATTTTTATTTTTAGAATTGTTTATTTATAAATATAAATATATTAAGGGATAAGCTTTAATTTAAAATCTATAATTTTATAATATTAAGTATAAATATAAGGTTAGAAATATCTATTATTAATAAGTTTGTTTTAATTTATATTTTTATAATATAATTTATTTTTATTTAGGGTTTTTATTAAAATAAATATTTTAATAATTAAAGTATTGAAATAATGATAAAATTAGTATATGTAAATGTTTGTATTTATAAAAAATATAGATTAAATTAAGGAATTCGGCAAATTTAATGCTCACCTGTTTAACAAAAACATGTCTTTTTGATAATAATTTAAAGTCTAACCTGCCCACTGATTTATTTGAAGGGCCGCGGTATTTTGACTGTGCAAAGGTAGCATAATCATTAGTCTTTTAATTGAAGGCTTGTATGAATGGTTGGATGAAGTATTAACTGTCTCAATTTAATAAATAATAGAATTTTATTTTTAAGTTAAAAAGCTTAAATAGTTTTAAAAGACGAGAAGACCCTATAGATCTTTATATTTAATTTTTTAATAATTTTTTGGAATTAAATTTATTTTTAAATTTTGTAATATTGAGTTGGGGTGATTAAAAAATTTAATAAACTTTTTTTAGAAATTTGAACAATAATTTTTGAAAAATTGATCCATTTTTTGTGATTATAAGATTAAGTTACCTTAGGGATAACAGCGTAATTTTTTTGGAGAGTTCATATCGATAAAAAAGATTGCGACCTCGATGTTGAATTAAAGGTTAATTTTAGGTGTAGAAGTTTAAAATTTTGGTCTGTTCGACCATTAAATCTTTACATGATTTGAGTTCAAACCGGCGTGAGCCAGGTTGGTTTCTATCTTTAAAAATATAAAATATTTTAGTACGAAAGGACCAAATATTTGGAATAATTTTTTAAAATTGAATGTTATTAATATAATTATTACTTTGGCAGAATAGTGTAATGAATTTAGAATTCATAAATGTAAATTTTTTACAAGTAATACTTGATAAGTGATTTTTTAATTTCTTTTGTTAATAGATTGATTTTGATGGTTTGTGTATTAATTGGGGTTGCATTTTTAACTTTATTAGAGCGTAAAATTTTAGGTTATATTCAAATTCGTAAAGGTCCTAATAAGGTTGGAATTGTTGGGTTACCTCAACCTTTTTGTGATGCAATTAAGTTATTTACTAAGGAAGTAACATTTCCTATAATATCTAATTATATGAGTTATTATATTTCTCCAATTATTAGATTATTTTTAATTTTATTTTTGTGAATAGTATTTCCTTTATTTTGGGGGATATGAAATTTTAATTTAGGGATTTTATTTTTTTTATGTTGTACAAGAATAGGGGTGTATACTGTAATAATTGCTGGGTGGTCTTCTAATTCAAATTATGCTTTATTAGGGGGTTTACGAGCTGTAGCTCAAACTATTTCTTATGAGGTAAGTTTAGCTTTGATTTTTTTATCTTTAATTTTATTGATTTCTAGATTTTCATTAATTGATTTATATTATTATCAAGGGTATATTTGGTTTATTTTTATTGGGTTTCCTTTAGGGCTAAGTTTTTTTGCTTCTTGTTTAGCTGAAACAAATCGTACTCCTTTTGATTTTGCTGAGGGGGAGTCTGAGTTAGTTTCAGGATTTAATGTAGAATATAGAAGAGGAGGCTTTGCTTTGATTTTTTTAGCTGAGTATGCTAGAATTTTATTTATAAGAATGTTATTTAGATTAATATTTTTAGGGGGGGATTTAATAAATTTTGGGTTTTATATTAAATTGAGAATAATTGGGGTTTTATTTATTTGAGTTCGTGGGACTTTGCCTCGTTATCGTTATGATAAATTAATATATTTGGCTTGAAAAAGTTTTTTGCCTATATCTTTAAATTTTTTATTTTTTTTTGTAGGATTAAAGGTTTTATTTTTATTATTTTATTAAATTAATTAAGTAAAATTAATAGAAGATTTTACTTCTTTATTATGTTTTCAAAACATAAACTTATTCAAGTTCATTAATTAATTTAAAAGGTTATCTCATAATTTTAAGATTATTGGGTTAATAATAAAATATGTAAAATATAAAATTGTTAAAATTTGTCCTGTAGAAATGTAGGGGTCTTCTACTGGTCGAGCTCCAATTCATGTAAGAAGAGTAATAATTCCTAATAATGATCAAAATAAGAGTTGATTTATAGGATAAAATTGAATTCCTTGAAATTTAGAGAAATGGTTGAATGGAATGATAAATAGAATTGCAATTGATATTACAAGGGCAATTACTCCTCCTAATTTATTTGGGATAGATCGTAAAATTGCATATGCAAAAAGAAAATATCATTCTGGTTGGATGTGTACGGGGGTTACTAAAGGGTTAGCTGGGGTAAAATTATCTGGGTCTCCTAGAAGATATGGATTAAGTAAAGTTAATAAGATTAATGAAAATAATATAAAAAAAAATCCTACTAAATCTTTAAAAGAGAAATAAGGATGAAAGGGGATTTTATCTATGTTTCTGTTAATTCCAATAGGATTATTGGATCCTGTTTGATGGAGGAATAATAAATGAATTATTGTTATTGCTGCAATAATAAATGGAAATAAGAAATGGAATGTGAAAAATCGAGTTAAGGTAGCATTTTCAATTGCAAAGCCTCCTCAAATTCATTGAACTAAATAAGACCCTAAGTAAGGAATAGCAGATAAAAGATTTGTAATAACTGTAGCTCCTCAGAATGATATTTGTCCTCAAGGTAGAACGTAACCTAGAAAGGCTGTTGCTATAGTTAGAAATAGAAGAAGAACTCCAATTATTCATGTGTGTATAAATTTGTAAGATCCATAGTAAATTCCTCGTCCAATATGAAGGTAGATACAAATAAAAAAGAAGGAGGCTCCATTAGCGTGAAGAGTTCGTAAGAATCATCCGTAATTTACATCACGACAAATGTGTCTAATTGATGAAAAAGCTAGTGAGATATCTGTTGAATAGTGTATAGCTAGGAATAATCCAGTAAGAATTTGAATTATTAAGCATAAGCCAAGTAAAGATCCAAAATTTCATCAAGTTGAGATATTTGAGGGAGTTGGGAGGTCAATAAGTGAATTATTAATAATTTTAAAGATTGGGTGATTTAAGCGTATGGGTTTATTCATTAGTTAAATTGACGTAAGGGTCCTTGGTTAATATTGGTAATTTTTACTACAATAATTAATGTTAAAAATAGGTAATTTACTAATATAAGAGTTAAGTTTATTGTAGGAAAATTAAAAAGTTTTAATAGTTCTACATTATTTTCTGAATAGATTGAGTATAAATTAAATTGTCTTATATCAAGATTTAATATATTAATATAGGGGGTGTATGTAAAGTATAAAATTATTATAATTAATAAAGAAATTAAGTTTATTAATAAAGATTTTATAGAAAATGAAAATAATTCATTTGAGGCTAATCTTGTTATGTAAATAAACAGAATTAATATTCCTCCTAATAAAATTAAAAATAAAATATAGGAGAATCAAAATGTTTGTAATATAAATCCTGTGATTAATCTAATTAAAATGGTTTGAATTAATAAAATTAATCCTATGGCTAATGGATGATTTATAGTTGTAAAATTGAATCTTATTAATAGATTAATAGATATAAAAAAAAATTGAATGATAACAAAGAATAGTTTAATAAAAATAATAATTTTGGGGATTATTGATAAGGTAGTAGCTTTTTCTTTGAAGTTTTAAAAGAAAATTTCTTAATTTTGATTTACAAGACCAATGTTTTATTTTAAACTATTAAAACTAATGGTAATTTTAAATAATTTGTTGATAGTAATATTTATATGTGGGATTTGGGTTTTTGTTTCTAAGCGGAAACATTTATTGTTAATATTATTAAGTTTGGAATTTATTGTAATTTGTTTATTTTCTTGATTGATATGGTTTTTATTAGTTTTTAATTATGAATTTTATTTTTCTATAGTATTTTTAACTTTTACAGTTTGTGAAGGTGCTTTAGGTTTGTCAATTTTAGTTAGAATAATTCGTACTCATGGTAATGATTATTTTAATTCTTTTAGAATTTTAAAGTGTTAAAATTTTTAATATTTATTAGATTTATAATCCCTTTATGTTTTTATAAAAAAAATTTTTGATTGGTTCAAAATTTATTATTTATATTAACATTTTTTTTTATTTTTCATATTGTTAATATAAATTTATATGGGTATATTAGATATTTTTTTGGAATAGATTTATTATCTTATGGATTAATTTTATTAAGTTTATGAATTATTGGTTTAATAATTATAGCTAGAGAAAGTATTTATAAAAATGGTTATTTAAGAAATTTTTTTTTAATTAATATTATTTTTTTATTAATAATATTGTATTTGAGATTTTCTTCTTTAAGATTATTTGGATTTTATTTATTTTTTGAAAGAAGATTAATCCCTACTTTAATTTTAATTTTGGGTTGAGGGTATCAACCTGAACGATTACAAGCTGGTATTTATTTATTATTTTATACATTATTTGCTTCTTTACCTATGTTAATTGCTATTATATATATAAGAAATGAAAATTCTTTATATATGTATATATTTAAGGATTATGAATTTTTAAGTTGGATTTTTTATTTAAGAATAATTTTTGCATTTTTAGTAAAGATACCTATATTTTTAGTTCATTTATGGCTTCCTAAGGCACATGTAGAGGCACCTGTGTCTGGGTCAATAATTTTAGCAGGGATTTTATTAAAATTAGGGGGGTATGGATTATTGCGAGTAATTATATTTATTAGTCATATTTCTTTAATTTTAAGAATTTTATGAATTATTATTTCTCTTTTTGGAGGGTTTATTGTAAGAATGATTTGTTTACGGCAAGTTGATTTAAAATCTTTAATTGCTTATTCAAGAGTGGCTCATATGGGGATTGTATTAGCTGGATTGATAACTTTAAGATCTTGGGGATGAAGAGGTTCTTATAGAATAATGGTTGCTCATGGGTTATGTTCTTCTGGGTTATTTTGTTTAGCTAATATTTCGTATGAACGAATAGGGAGACGAAGCTTATTTATTAATAAGGGTTTACTAAATTTAATACCTTCTTTGTGTTTATGGTGATTTTTGTTAATTTCTTCTAATATGGCGGCTCCACCATCATTAAATTTATTGGGGGAAATTAGTTTAATTAATAGAATTTTAGGGTGATCTGTAGATTTGATGTATTTATTAATATTAATTTCTTTTTTTAGAGCTGTTTATAGATTATATTTATATTCATATAGTCAACATGGTAAGTGTTATGCTGGGGTATTTAGAAGATTTAATGGTTATATGCGTGAATTTCTTTTATTATTTTTACATTGATTTCCTTTAAATTTGTTAATTTTAAAAAGAGAAATTTGTATGTTATGATTATATTTAAATAGTTTAATAAAAAAAAATTTTGATTTGTGGTGTCAAGGATGTAGATAATACTTTAAATTATATCAATTTGTTTAATTAGTTCTAGAATTTTAATAATAATTTCTTTAAGATTATTTTTAAATAGAATAATTTTTATTTTTCAGGATTTAGTGATGTTTATTGAATGAGAGATTTTAACATTAAATAGAAGATCTATTGTAATAACAGTTTTAATAGATTGAATATCATTATTATTTATAAGATTTGTTTTATTAATTTCTTCCGTAGTGATTTTTTATAGAGATGAATATATATTAGGAGATTATAATATTAATCGTTTTATTATTTTAGTATTATTATTTGTTTTATCAATAATATTTTTAATTATTAGTCCTAATTTAGTTAGAATTTTATTAGGTTGGGATGGTTTGGGTTTAGTTTCTTATTGTTTAGTAATTTATTATCAGAATGTAAAATCTTATAATGCAGGTATAATTACTGCTTTGTCAAATCGAATTGGGGATGTTGCGTTATTAATAGCAATTGCTTGAATATTAAATTATGGGAGATGAAATTATATTTTTTATTTAGAGTGTATAAAAAATTCATTAGAAATGGAAATTATTTGTTTTATAGTAATTTTAGCGGGAATAACTAAAAGTGCCCAAATTCCTTTTTCTTCTTGATTACCTGCAGCAATAGCAGCACCTACCCCTGTTTCTGCTTTAGTTCATTCTTCGACATTAGTAACAGCTGGGGTTTATTTATTAATTCGTTTTAATATTTTAATAACAGATAATATTTTTGGAAAGTTTTTATTAGTAATTGGGTGTTTAACTATGTTTATAGCTGGATTAGGGGCTAATTTTGAGTTTGATTTAAAAAAAATTATTGCTTTATCAACATTAAGACAATTAGGGTTGATAATAAGAATTTTATCAATGGGTTTTCCTTTATTAGCTTATTATCATTTGTTAACTCATGCTTTATTTAAGGCTTTATTATTTATATGTGCTGGAGCAGTTATTCATAATATAATAAATTTTCAAGATATTCGATTTATAGGTAATTTGGTTAGTCAAATACCTTTAACTGTTTCTTGTATGAATATTGCTAATTTAGCTTTATGTGGGACTCCTTTTTTAGCTGGGTTTTATTCGAAGGATTTAATTTTGGAAATTGTTGGTTTATCTTATTTAAATTCATTAATTTTTTTTTTATATTTTTTTTCAACTGGTTTAACAGTTTGTTACTCTTTACGATTAGTTTATTATTCTATAATTGGGGATTTTAATACTTTTAGTATACATCCGATTAATGATGAAGGATGAGTGATATTAAAGGGTATATTAGGATTAGTATTTTTAGCTATTATAGGGGGGAGTATATTAAGTTGAATAATTTTTCCTACTCCAGTAATAATTTGTTTACCTTTATTATTAAAGATATTAGCTTTAATTGTAAGAATTATAGGGGCTTGAGTAGGATACGAAATTTCTAAGGTAAATTTGGTTTGAGATTCTAATTCTTTAAAGTTTTATTTTTATATCACTTATTTTGGGTCAATGTGATTTATACCAATTTTGTCAACTAAATTTGTTAGTTATTTTTTTTTAAAAATGGGTTATTTTATTATTAAGAATATTGATCAAGGATGGAGAGAAATAATAGGAGGTCAGGGGGCTTATAAAATATTTTCTTTAATATCATCTAAGAATGAGGTTATTCAATTAAGTAATTTAAAAATTTATTTATTAAGATTTGTAATATGGATTATTATTATAATTTTTTTTGTTTATTTAATTTATTTAAATAGCTTATAAATAGAGCATAACATTGAAGCTGTTAAGGAGATTTTAAATCTTTAGATATTTATAAAAATTAAAATTTTAATTTTACAATGAAAATGTAATGTTTTATTTAAACTATATAAATAGAAATATTAACGGAATTTAACCGCTAAAGAAAAAAGTTAGCAGCTTTATCTTAAACATTATATTTCTTTAATTGGAAAATTATTTTCAATATTATCATTAACAGTGATAGACCTCTATTTTGGTTTCAATTAAAAGTAAGGATATAAATATCTAAGGATAGGTCGAAACTAACTGCAATTAATCGCTTCTTACTTAAAATAGTTAATAAGGAAGATTGAATTTCAATACTTTTTGAATGCAAGTCAAATGTTATGATTAACTACATCCCTAATTAGCTCATTCTAAGGCTCCTTGGTTTCATTCATGATATAATCCAATTAAAAGAATTAAAATAAATAAAAGAGATGTAATTAATCAAATAAAGATATTTGATGAGTTATAAGTTATAATTAAAGGAAGGAGTAAAGCAATTTCTACATCAAAAATAAGAAAAATTACAGCAATAAGAAAAAATCGAAGAGAGAATATTAAGCGGGCAGAATTTTTAGGATCGAAACCACATTCAAAGGGGGATCTTTTTTCTCGATCAATAAAAGATTTTTTTGATAAGATGTTGGCTAAAGTTATTATAATAAATGAGATACATAAGAATGTAATTGCTAGTAAGATTATAGAAGTAATTATTTATACTAAATTTTAGACCATTTGATTGGAAGTCAAATATACTTTTTATACTATATAAATAATTAACTACCTCATCAATAAATAGAAATATAAAGAAATAATCAAACTACATCAACAAAATGTCAGTATCAAGCAGCAGCTTCAAATCCAAAATGATGGTTGGATGAAAAATGACAGTTGATTTGTCGAATTAAGCAAATTAATAAAAAAGTTGTTCCAATAATTACATGTAATCCATGAAATCCTGTAGCTATAAAAAAAGTAGCTCCGTATACAGCATCTGCAATAGTAAATGATGCTTCATTGTATTCATATCCTTGTAATAAAGTAAAGTAAATCCCTAAAATTACTGTAAAAAATAATCCTTGAATAGTTTGAGTGTAATTTCCTTCTATTAGGCTATGATGAGCTCATGTAACCGTAACCCCTGAAGTTAATAAAATAGCTGTATTTAATAAAGGAATTTGAAAAGGGTTAAAGGGGGTAATTCCTGTAGGAGGTCAGATAGCTCCTAATTCAATGGAAGGAGATAAACTGCTATGAAAGAATGCTCAAAAAAAACTAATAAAAAAGAAAACTTCTGAAATAATAAAAAGAATTATTCCTCATCGTAGACCTGTTGTTACAATTAGAGTGTGGTGACCTTGAAAAGTTCCTTCTCGAGTAATATCTCGTCATCATTGAAATATGGTTAGTAAAATAATTAAATTTCCTAAAATAAGTAGGTTAGGGCTATATTGATGGAATCATATGATTAATCCAGAAACAGTAGAGAATGCTCCTAAGGCACCTGTTAATGGTCATGGGCTGTAATCTACTAGATGAAAGGGATGATTTGCATGTGTTGACATTAATTTACTTCTCTAGAATATAGAGTTCTTAAAATAGCAAAAACATATGATTGAATAATAGCAACTGCTGATTCAAGGGTTAAAAGTAGTAATTGACCAATAATTAAAATAGATAATAAAGATAAAGTTATTGATGGGCCTGTATTTCCTAATAAAGTTAAAAGAAGGTGTCCTGCAATTATATTAGCTGCTAATCGAACAGCTAATGTTCCTGGTCGGATAATATTACTAATTGTTTCAATACATACTATAAAAGGTATTAAGATAGGAGGAGTTCCTTGGGGGACTAAATGAGCAAGTATGTGTTGTGTGTGATTAATTCATCCATAGATTATAAATCTTAATCATAAAGGAAGGGCTAAGGTTAAAGTTATAGTTAAATGACTAGTTCTAGTAAAAATATAAGGGAATAGACCTATAAAATTATTAAATAAAATTATTCTAAATAGATTAATAAAAATAAATGTAGATCCTTGGAATCTATTAGGGCCTAGAAGTGTTTTAAATTCTTTATGTAATGTGAGTAAAATATTAAATCATATAAATGAATATCGTGAAGGTAAAATTCAATATATGCAGGGGATTATTATTAGTCCTAAAAATGTACTTATTCAGTTTAAAGATAGGTTTAGGATACTTGTTCTAGGGTCAAAAACTCTGAATAAGTTAGTTATCATTTTCAAGTTAAGGAGTAATTTTTTATGTTATAGGAAGAATGAAGATTTGATTTTGGTAGGATTAAGAAGTAGTTTATAATATTAAATAAAATAAATAATATAATAAAGAAAATAAAAAGAATTAATCAATTTAAAGGCGCTATTTGAGGGATTAAAGAATATTAGGTTTTACTAATAATTTTAGCTTGACATACTAATGTTAATTTAACTAATTCTTTCATTAGAAGTAAACGTTATATTACTATTAAATGGTTTAAGAGACCAGTACTTACTTTCAGTCATCTAATGATTTAAATTTAATTTTTTTTAATTCAATTAATAAATTTTGTTGTAGGAATTCTTTCAATAACAATTGGTATAAAACTATGATTAGCCCCACAAATTTCTGAACATTGTCCATAGAATAAGCCTGGACGGTTAATAAAAAATCTAGCTTGATTTAATCGTCCTGGGGTTGCATCAATTTTTACTCCTAAGGCTGGGATTGTTCAAGAATGAAGGACATCTGCTGCAGTAACAAGAATACGAATTTGTGATAATATAGGAAGGATAATTCGATTATCAACATCTAATAAACGGAATCTATTTATTGATAATTCATTATTTGGGATTATGTATGAATCAAATTCAATATCTGAGAAATCTGAATATTCATATGATCAATATCATTGATGTCCAATTGATTTTAGTGTAATTGATGGGTCGGAGATTTCGTCTAGTAAATATAATAATCGAAGAGAGGGTAAAGCAATAAAAATTAATGTGACAGCTGGGAGAATAGTTCAAATAATTTCAATTGTTTGACCTTCAAGTAGTAATCGATTAGTAAATTTGTTAAAGAATAAAGTTCTTATTAAATATCCAACTAGAATAGTGATTATAATTAGAATTAGTAAAGTATGATCATGGAAAAATGTTAGTTGTTCTATTAAAGGGGATGCTCTATCTTGAAGATTTAAGTTTGATCATGTTGCCATTATGTTTCTAATAAAAGTTAAACTTTATATATGAAGCTTAAATTCATTGCACTATTCTGCCATATTAGATAGTTAGTTAATATAGGAAGTTCAGAGTATCTATGTTCTGTTGGTGGGAGTTTATGGAATCATTCAATTGAGGATGTTATTTGAGTAGAGAAAAGGATAGTTCGGTGTGAAATTATTCTTTCTCAAATAATGAATAAAAGTATGAGAACACCAATTAAAGAAATTGTTGATCCAATAGATGAAATTACATTTCATGAGGTATAAGCATCAGGATAATCCGAGTATCGTCGAGGTATCCCGCTTAATCCTAAAAAATGTTGGGGAAAAAATGTTAAGTTTACTCCAATAAATATTACGAAAAATTGAATTTTTAATCATAAAGGGTTTATTGAAAGACCTGTAAAAAGAGGGTATCATTGGATAAATCCTCCTATAATAGCAAAGACAGCCCCTATAGAAAGAACATAGTGAAAGTGGGCCACTACATAGTAAGTATCGTGAAGAATAATATCAATAGATGAATTAGCAAGAACTACCCCTGTTAATCCTCCTACAGTAAATAAGAAAATAAATCCTAAGGCTCATAAAAGTGCAGGGCTATAATTTAGTTGGGATCCATGTAAAGTAGCTAATCATCTAAAAATTTTAATTCCTGTGGGAACAGCAATAATTATAGTAGCTGAAGTGAAATATGCTCGGGTATCTACATCTATACCAACTGTGAATATGTGGTGGGCCCATACAATAAATCCTAATAATCCAATAGCTAATATTGCATAAATTATTCCTAGGGATCCAAAAGTTTCCTTTTTTCCACTTTCTTGGCTAATAATATGGGAAATTATTCCAAACCCTGGAAGAATTAAAATATAAACTTCTGGGTGTCCAAAAAATCAAAATAAGTGTTGGTATAAAATTGGGTCTCCTCCCCCGGCAGGATCAAAAAAAGATGTGTTTAGATTTCGGTCTGTCAATAATATAGTAATTGCTCCAGCTAAAACAGGGAGGGATAAAAGAAGGAGTAAAGCTGTAATAGCTACTGATCAAACAAATAAAGGTATTCGGTCAAATGTTATTCCAGGGGATCGTATATTAATTACAGTAGTAATAAAATTGACTGCCCCTAGAATAGAGGATACCCCCGCAAGATGAAGGCTAAAAATGGCTAAATCTACCGAAGCCCCGGCATGTGCAATTCCTGATGCTAATGGAGGGTAGACGGTTCATCCGGTCCCAGCTCCTCTTTCAACAAAAGAGCTTGATAAAAGAAGAGTTAAAGATGGAGGTAATAATCAAAAACTTATATTATTCATACGGGGGAAAGCTATATCAGGGGCTCCTAATATTAGGGGTACAAGTCAATTTCCAAATCCCCCAATTATAATAGGTATTACTATAAAAAAAATTATAACAAAAGCATGAGCTGTTACGATAACATTATAAATTTGGTCATCACCAATTAATGATCCAGGTTGCCCTAATTCAGCTCGGATTAATAAACTAAGTGATGTCCCTACTATTCCTGATCAGGCACCAAAAAGAAAGTATAAAGTTCCGATATCTTTATGATTTGTAGAAAATAATCATTTTTGCGATAGAATGGCTGAGGATAAGGCGGTAAACTGTAAATTTATTAACGAAATTAATTTCTTCTATTAGGTCTTATAGTCAATAATGATTTTAAATTGCAAATTTGAAGGTAAAGAAAATTTTAAGGCTTAAAGAATTTCTTTATTTACAGCTTTGAAGGCTATTAGTTTAGTTAACTTAAAACCTTAACATAAATTGTAAATTAATGAAATTAAAGGGAACCCTAAAATAGAAAGGATATTTAGATAAATATGAAAATTAATATTTGTATAAAGATTTCTATTAATTCATTTTAAAGATGGGTATATTAATATGAATGCTGAATAAGTGATTCGAAGATAATAGAATAAAGTGATTAAAGTTAGTATAACTATAATGAAAACTATAAAATATATTTGATTTCTTGTTAATAAATTAATTACTATAAGTTTTGGTATAAATCCTAAAAATGGGGGTAATCCTCCTAATGAGAGTATATTAGTTATTATTATAAATTTTAGGTATGGGTTAAGGTTTATTCTATATATTTGATTTATAAAGAATAAAGAAAAGGATTGAAAAAATAAAACAATAATAGTTGAAAGGATTACATAAAAAATATAGTATATGATTCATATAAATTCACTATAAATTATTCTGATTAATATCCATCCTAAATGTCTAATTGATGAATAAGCTATTAAAGACCGTAAATTTAATTGGTTGAATCCTCCAATAGCTCCTACTGTTAATCTAATTAAAGTAATTATATACATAAATTTATTGTTTAAACAATAAGAGATTAATATAAGAGGGGCTAATTTTTGTCATGATATCAAAATTAAGCAATTTATTCAACTTAAGTTTTCTATTACACTGGGGAATCAAAAATGGAATGGGGCTGCTCCCATTTTTAATAAAAGTGCAGAATTGATTATTAGTTGATTTAAAGGCTGATATTTAATGACTAAATAGGATCTATTGATAAAAAATAAAATTACTGAGAATAATAAGATTGATGATGCTAAGGCTTGAACTAAGAAATATTTTAAAGATGATTCATTAGAGAGAATATTTTTTAGATTTCTTATTAATGGAATAAATGAAAGAAGATTAATTTCTAAACCTATTCAAGCTCCTAATCAAGAATTTGAAGAAATTGCTAGTAAAGTTCCTAAAATTAAGCAGGAAATAAAAATAATTTTGGGAGAATTAATAAAAATTAAAAAGAAAAGGGGTTAAACCTTTATAAATGGGGTATGAGCCCATTAGCTTATTTAGCTTATCTTATCATTTATTTATAATACATTTTAGTATATGATGTACAAAAGTTTTTGATACTTTTAGAGATAGTTTAATTCTATTAAATGTAATGAAGGTGTTATTTCACATGATTTACCCTATCAAGATAATCCTTTTTCAGGCACTTCACT